ATTTTCTCTGGTGAGAATAACTTTAAGCAGTCTCAGGTAGTAATAAATAGAAATAGTACTCGTGATTAATCCAACATATACTAGAGCATACCAGCCAGCTTTCCAAGTAGCCCAAAAAAGATACACTTTAGTTAAAAAACCACTCAAAGGAGGGATTCCAGCCAGTGACAACAGACACAGACTAAAACAGCCTGCTAACCAAGGATCTCGAAAAGCTAATCCTGTATAATCTTTGATTTGATCTGTGCCAGTCCGTAGGCCTATAAGAATAACACAAGCAAAAGCCCCGAGATTCATAAAACTATATGCTACCATGTATACAGTCATACTAGCATATCCATCTGCGCTGGCAGTCACAAGCCCAAGCATCATGTAACCCATCTGGCTAATAGAAGAGTATGCCAGCATACGTTTCACACTAGTTTGACTTACAGCGCTCAGATTGCCTCCAACCATACTTAAGATAGCTAAAACCTGTAATACTTGACTCCATTGACTGTGAAAAGACCAAAACACGGAGCTTAGCAGCTTGGCTGTTAGTGCTAGACTGGCAGCTTTTGAACCTACAGATAAAAAAGCTACGACTGGAGTAGGAGAGTTAGAGTCGGGCAAAGGCCCGCTCCTTCAAAACCGTGCGTGAAGCTTTCACTTCACACGGCTTGTAGCAAGAATCTAGTGATTGAAACTCTCAATTAGTAGACTCCGGCCCCCTCATGTAGGCACTCAATTGTCAGCCAATAGGAGCAAACAGCTTGGTGAGGGATCCTCTTTTATCAAGTGGCCTTGAAGAGAGTAAAACATTAGACCAGCTTTTGACTGTCTGATAAGCAAGGCCACTCGCTATATTATTTCGTTTTGGAAAGACATAAATAGTGGCTGAAGGGTGCTTTTTATTTGGTAAAGACATTGCAAAGCACACTCTTAACCTTTAAAGAACTAAGGTTAACTTTATTGTCTTTGGCAAGAGAACAGTGCTGCTGGTCCCCCTGAAAAAGAGCCTAAAAAGCGCTGACACCAGTATTACGATGCTTGGATTTAGCTACCCATGCACACTTGCTTGCACAGCTCTAGCCTAAAAGCCAAGCTGGGCGTTTGTCTCTGCGTTGCCCCTTTTCCAGACTACTTCGCTGGCTGCGGGCAAAAGTCATGTTGACAATCTGAGTGGAAGACGGCAGGGCTTTTCATCCTGCATGTCTAGCCAGTATGTATCTATCCTAATTCAGAAAAAATTGAGAGATCAGAATCCCGAAAAAAGGGACTTATGTCGGGCCAGATCCTAACTGAAAGGGAAATAGAACAACGAATCACACTCCTTCATACACGTCAGGAGTCCATTGATGGAAGGGCACAGCAGACAATTTAAAGGCTAATCCTACGAGTATTGTGCCTAAGGCAATCCATATGCCTGCAGAGGAAGGGACCACGGCTAGTCTGAGACCAATTTGGCTAAGAGCAATATTTCCTCCAGACAAGCCATAAAGCCAAGAAAAACCATACGCGAGAATGGCTGAACTAGCGCCTCCCAGTAAAAGATATTTGATGGCAGCCTCATTAGAACGCACGTCGGCCTTGGCATATCCAGCTAAAAGATAAGAAGAAAGACTAAGACATTCCAAGGCTACAAAGAGAGTCACCAAATCACTAGCTTGACACAAACACATGCCTCCAACAGTAGCAGTCAACAATAAAATGGAAAACTCTGCTACAGTCATACCTGAACGTTGCACATACTCAGTAGAAGAGAGTACACATAGAGCAGCGCAAAGTAGCAGAATCCCCCGAAAAAAGATATTTAGTCTACCACTGCCGTCTAGTACATCCAAAAGTGCCAAATTCGCAGTTTGATCCCATTGTCTGCTTAAGGCGATGAATGCCGCTAGTAAACCTAGCAAAGCAACTGCGGAAAGCCAGAAAGGTTTTTTGATGGCCAAATCTAAAAGCAGTACAGTTAAAAGAGAGCTAGTCACAATCAGCTCTGGTAAAAACTGAGCCAAACCTGGGGAAGAGAGCATGTTGAGGAGAAGTACCATGGCCATGAAGGTGCCCTCTGTTGCACGTGTTGATATGTATATGGTGGCCCCAATCCGATACGCTTAGCAGGCTATTTGCGGACTGGGCATGTGTGTTTGACATGTCTGGTTGGTAAGCTTACTACGATAAAAGCGCTTGGCTGTCAGCACCTTTTAAAAAGCTTTAGGTCGAAACAGTGTTTTATTTAATGTGAGAAAACGCTTTGTTGGCCTCTGCCATCCTATGAGTCTCGTCACGCTTTTTAATCGCATGACCGGTCTCTTTGGCTGCATCCATAAGTTCATAACTAAGCTTGATGGCCATGTTTCGTCCAGGGCGTTTACGCGATGCCATTAAAAGCCAGCGAATTGCTATGGCCTGGCCTTGAGCTGGCTTTACTTCTACTGGAACCTGAAAGGTAGATCCTCCTCGCCGCCTGGCTTTGACCGCAAGGTTGGGAGTCACCCGCGCCACTGCCTGGCGGACTACC